AATTATTGGCCCAGTACTCGATATTGTCTTTCCTCCGGGCAAAATGCCTAATATTTATAATGCTTTGGTAGTTAAAGGTTCATATACGGTTGGTCAGCAGATTAATGTTACTTGTGAGGTGCAACAATTATTAGGAAATAATCGAGTTAGAGCTGTAGCTATGAGTGCTACAGATGGTTTAACGAGAGGAATGGAAGTGATTGATACAGGGGCTGCTCTAAGTGTTCCAGTTGGTGAAGCAACCCTCGGACGAATTTTCAACGTTCTTGGAGAGCCTGTTGATAATTTAGGCCCTTTAGACATTAGTAAAACATCTTCTATTCATAGATCTGCACCCGCCTTTGTAGAATTAGATACAAGATTATCAATCTTTGAAACAGGTATTAAAGTAGTAGATCTTTTAGCTCCTTACCGCCGTGGAGGAAAAATAGGATTATTCGGGGGAGCTGGAGTAGGTAAAACAGTACTGATCATGGAATTGATCAACAACATTGCTAAAGCTCACGGAGGTGTATCCGTATTTGGTGGAGTAGGGGAACGTACTCGTGAGGGAAATGATCTTTATATTGAAATGAAAGAATCCGGAGTGATTAATGAAAAAAATCTTTCCGAATCAAAAGTAGCTCTAGTCTATGGTCAAATGAATGAACCCCCGGGAGCTCGTATGAGAGTTGGTTTAACTGCCCTAACTATGGCAGAATATTTTCGAGATGTTAATAAACAAGATGTGCTTCTATTCATCGACAATATCTTTCGTTTCGTCCAAGCAGGATCAGAGGTATCCGCTTTATTAGGTAGAATGCCTTCCGCAGTTGGTTATCAACCCACCCTTAGCACAGAAATGGGTTCTTTGCAAGAAAGAATTACTTCTACGAAAAAGGGAGCTATAACTTCAATCCAAGCAGTTTACGTACCTGCGGATGACTTGACTGACCCTGCTCCTGCTACAACATTTGCACATTTAGATGCTACTACCGTACTATCAAGACCATTAGCTGCCAAAGGTATTTATCCAGCAGTGAATCCTTTAGATTCAACGTCAACTATGTTACAACCAAAGATTGTTGGCAAGGAACATTATGAAACTGCGCAAAGAGTTAAGCAAACTTCACAACGTTACAAAGAACTTCAGGACATTATAGCAATTCTCGGATTGGATGAATTATCCGAGGAGGATCGTTTAACTGTAGCAAGAGCACGAAAAATTGAGCGTTTCTTATCACAACCCTTCTTCGTGGCAGAAGTCTTTACTGGTTCTCCAGGAAAATATGTTGGTCTTGCAGAAACTATTAGGGGATTTCAACTGATCCTTTCTGGAGAATTAGACGCTTTGCCCGAGCAAGCTTTTTATTTGGTGGGTAACATCGATGAAGCTACCGCGAAAGCTATCAATTTAGAAGTGAAGTAGAGAGCAATTTGAAGAAATGACCTTAAAACTTTGTGTACTGACTCCTAATCGAATTATTTTGGATTCAGAAGTAAAAGAAATCATTTTATCTACAAATAGTGGTCAAATTGGTGTATTACCAAATCACACTCCTATTGCCACAGCTTTGGATATAGGTCTTTTGAGAATACGCATCAACGACCAATGGTTAAGGGTGGCTCTAATGGGTGGTTTTGCCAGAATTGGAAATAATGAAATCATCATTTTAGGAAATGATGCAGAGATAAGTACTGACATTGATCCGCAAGAAGCTCAAGAAGCTCTTGAAATAGCTGAAGCTAACTTGAGGAAAGCTAAGGGTAAGAGACAACTGATTGAAGCGAATCTAGCTCTTAGACGAGCTAGGACACGAGTAGAGGCTGTTAATGTTATTTCTTAACATTTTATTTAAAAATTAGTCAATACATCAAATAAATCCAAATAAGTTTTATGAAAGTTTTTTTGATACTATCTTCTTGAAATTGAAAAAAATCACTTTGAATCAGATACAAGGAAAAGATCCATTAAGTAGAAAAACTTATTAGATACTAACCCTGGTATCTAATAGGTTCTACCTACTATTGGATTTGAACCAATGACTCCTGCCGTATGAAAGCAATACTCTAACCACTGAGTTAAGTAGGTAATTCAAAACAAAAAAGAAAATTATATCACTTTTCTAATTCTAATTATAGAAAGAATATTCTTTCTAAGCAATACCAATCTATTAACAGTAAATAGATCAGAGATTTATCATATGGATTAGGATATGGATTAGGCTTGACAAAAAAGATTTTTTGTATTAAGATTTTTTGTACAAGGGCTATAGCTCAGTTGGTAGAGCGCCTCGTTTACACGTGCGCCAATGTTTTTCAAAGAAGCATGCAATGAACATGATTAGTCTTATTCAAAAATCAATGTCTTACTCCATATATTGAAAATAAGGGAGAACAATAGCCTGACAAATAGTCGGTTTAGTATGATTTTGATGTGATTTTCGATACAAAATCTAATAAAACCACTCATTGATTTGTTAATTGATAAGGTTAATAGCTAAATCTATTCAATGCTAGGCATAATGAGTATAAGGATCTCAAAAAAACTCTTTTCGTCCTATGAACTTTAAGGTGTATAAAGTCTCATATTCGACTCTTACATACAGCGGAACGATAGAGATTCTATTTATTTCAAATTAGGTGAAATAGGCCGAAGGCAGACCTAAGTCAAGGTAACCCTTCTTTGAAAAACTTTGGTATTACTCTTAGATCAGGACATAATGAATCAGAGTACATGGAACCATCTTTTTATCTTCATTTTTCCCATAATGAAATAATATGGTGGATTAACTGATTTTCTTTTAGTTAATGAAAGAGCCCAATGCAACAAACTGCATGTTGGGTCTTTGAAACAGTTCGAATCATTTCGATAAGAAATTCAGTTTGATCTCTTTTACCGAGAAGGTCTACGGTTCGAGTCCGTATAGCCCTAATCCATTTCATTTTTCAAGACTTTTTTTGAAAGAGTTTTCAAAATAGAAAGATATGAAAGAAAATATAGAACTCTCTTTCAAAATATCTTAAAAGATATTAAGATAAGAATAGTATCCCAAATAAACTAATTATTTAATAGAGTTTCTTAAATTCTATGTAAATTTTTATATTCTTATATAGTCTTTTACTATGTAATTTTTTAATTAAGATATTTTTGTATTTATTCTATCTTATGGAATAAAAGATAGAACTTTTCAAATGGAATAAAAGATAGAACTATAAAAACTTATGAAATAAAAGTATAGAACTATAAAAAAAAAAGAGAAGGTGAAACCAAAGGAGAGAAAAATTTCTCTTCTGTCTAAGAAGATCTTATGTTTACACCATATCTAACTAAAATGTAAGTTCAAAATGAAATCAGGATTCTTTGAATCAAATAGAATCTTTAAACGAGACATGTCACAAATAAAGTCAATTCATAAAAATATATCCTTCTTTTACTGAACTTCTGGATGAATTAACAATGGCAATTCGAATCAAATAATTCAGTATATTTTCATTTTATACGAAGGAGTACATTTATGTTTCTGCTTCATGAATATGATATTTTCTGGGCATTTCTCATAATATCAAGCCTTTTTCCTATCTTAGCATTTTTCATTTCAGGAGTTTTAGCCCCGATTCGTGAAGGACCTGAAAAGTTTTCTAGTTATGAATCAGGTATAGAACCTATGGGAGATGCTTGGTTACAATTCCGAATTCGTTATTATATGTTTGCTCTTGTTTTTGTTGTTTTTGATGTTGAAACAGTCTTTCTTTTTCCGTGGGCAATGAGCTTCGATGTATTAGGTGTATCTTTATTTATCGAAGCTTTTATTTTCGTTCTTATCCTAATTGGTGGTTCAGTTTACGCATGGCGAAAAGGAGCATTAGAATGGTCTTAACTAAATATTCAGAAAAACGGAAAAAAAAACAAGGACAAAATCCTAATAAGACAGTTATGAATTTGATTGACTTTTCGTTACTTGATCAAACAACCTCCAATTCAGTTATTTCAACTACATCAAATGATCTTTCAAATTGGTCAAGACTTTCCAGTTTATGGCCTCTTTTATATGGTACTAGTTGTTGTTTCATTGAATTTGCTTCATTAATAGGTTCGCGATTTGATTTTGATCGTTATGGATTGGTACCAAGATCAAGTCCTAGGCAAGCGGACCTAATTTTAACAGCTGGCACTGTAACAATGAAAATGGCTCCTTCTTTAGTGCGATTATATGAACAAATGCCTGAACCAAAATACGTCATTGCTATGGGAGCTTGTACTATTACAGGGGGAATGTTCAGTACTGATTCTTATACTACTGTTCGGGGAGTTGATAAGCTAATTCCTGTGGATGTTTATTTACCGGGATGCCCGCCTAAACCAGAGGCAGTTATAGATGCTATAACAAAACTTCGTAAAAAGATATCTCGAGAAATAGTTGAAGATAGAACTAGATCTCAAGAAGAAAATCGATGTTTTACTACTAATCATAAATTTCATGTTCAACGTAGTAATCATACTGGAAATTACGATCAGGGATTTCTAAATCCATCACAATATCTTTCAGAGATATCTAAAATAAAATCTAAAGATTCAGTATTTTCTTACAGTTAATTAGGTAAGGTTATTTTTTTCAGAATTAAGAAAGAGCAAGTCAATCTTTACTTTCCAATTTTATGGTAAAATACTTATACAAATTTGAGAGAGATCAATAGAATGGAGAAGGATCCTTTGCAAAATTATTTATCTGATTGGCTAGTCAATAATGAATTGGTTCATAGATCTTTAGGCTTTGATTCTCGAGGAATACAAACCTTACAAATAAAGGTCGAGGATTGGGACTCCATTGCTGTTATTTTATATGTATATGGTTACAATTATTTACGCTCTCAGTGTGTTTATGATGTAGCACCTGGGGGGTTTTTAGGTAGCGTATATCATCTTACAAGAATACAATATGATATATATAATCCAGAAGAAGTATGTATAAAAGTATTTGTGTCAAGGAATAATCCTAAAATTCCGTCTGTTTTCTGGATTTGGAGAAGTGCTGATTTTCAAGAACGCGAATCTTATGATATATTGGGAATCTCGTATGATAATCATCCACGCCTTAAACGTATTTTAATGCCTGAAAGTTGGATAGGCTGGCCCTTGCGTAAGGACTATATTACTCCAGATTTCTATGAAATACAAGATGCCCTTTGAATGATAAGAAATTAATGTTCACTTATTATGACATGACTTCAAATTTCATTATTCAAATCAATGAATATTTTGAAATTCTATTTTACATGAAATAAACAAAGTAACTGCTAGATTCTTATTCGCATCAATAGATATAAAAAAGTCTTTAGATTTTTTCATTTGGAGGAGAAAGAAATAGAATATTCATGTATTTTCTATTAACTGAAATATTTTAGAATTGCACCTCAGAAAAGAAGGTAAGCAAGAAAGAAACAGAATAAATAAAAAAATAAATATGAAATTCAGGAATAAAAAGAAGGTATCAAATTTTAAAATGCATTCTGTCTATCTATTCTTATCTTAGAACTCTTTATCTCAAACTAAAGAGTTCTTTTTTTAATTTCGATAATTATTATTATTATCTTTTTAATATGATGTTTCTATATATTTATATTCTATAGATATAATAGAATATAGAAAGGATGAAAAAACATTAGAATATATAATATATTCATAATATTAATATTATGAATTAAATAAATAATCGAGTTTATATACTAATCATATATATAGATATATATATGTATATTCTTATTAAATTTTACCCACCCAATTTATTTTTGTCTTGCCGGGAACCAGTTTTGAACTGGTGACACGAGGATTTTCAGTCCTCTGCTCTACCGACTGAGCTATCCCGACTATTTCTTGTGGATCACTCGAGTAGAATACTCGTACCTATACCCTTGTATCTACGTCAATTAAATAAAGGAGCTCAAATAAAATTAAAATAAAAATTTATTCAAAAAAATTGAATAATCAATGTTTAAGATAATGATATGATTGGTAATGATTTCATTATAGAAAAATGATTCTTTGCATATGCTTAGGATCTTTTCATATGCTTATATTTTATTATTTTGCATAATAAATATTTTTTTTTCAGATCTATTTGCGAAATGAGAAAATAGAACGAATTAAAAAGAAAAGATAGTGAATTTTATTTGAATTTTTCATCAAAAAAAAAATAAAGAAGAAATATTTTGAAAATCAAATGGGCTTTTTATTGGGGATAGAGGGACTTGAACCCTCATGATTTAAAAAATCGACGGATTTTCCTCTTACTATAAATTTCATTGTTGTCGATATTGACATGTAGAATGGACTCTCTCTTTATTCTCGTTTGATTTATCATCATTTTTTCAATCTAACAAACTCTATAATGAATAAAATAAATAAAATAAATTGATTATTAAAAATTGAGTTTTTTTCTCATTCAATTTCATATTTGAATCAATTCACCATAAATAATTCATAATTTATGGAATTCATCCAAATTCCTGAATTTGCTATTCCATAATCTATGATTTGATTGTTATTATGATTAATAATTTGATTAATTATTATATATACGTACGTCTTTGTTTGGTATAGACGGCTATCCTTTCTCTTACTTCGATAGAGAAATTTTAGTATTGCAACATAATAAATTCTATTCGTTAGAAAAGCTTCCATCGAGTCTCTGCACCTATCTTTAATATTAGATAAGAAATAAAATATTTCTTATATGAAATAAGAAATATTTTATATATTTCTTTTTCTCAAAAAGAAGATTTGGCTCAGGATTGCCCATTTTTAATTCCAGGGTTTCTCTGAATTTGGAAGTTAACACTTAGCAAGTTTCCATACCAAGGCTCAATCCAATGCAAGTCCGTAGCGTCTACCAATTTCGCCATATCCCCTTTTCTTTCTCCTTTTTTTGAGACTAAAATGCAATTTTCATTTTTATCCATTTCTCTCCTATAATTATTATTTCTTTTACATTTATTAATTTTTTTTTTTAGTTTAATTTAGTCAGAAATAATTTTATTAATTAATTATTGATTTTCAACAGTCTAAAGTTCTATCATTGATTATGAAATAATCGAAAGTTCTACATTTATCTTTTTTTTTTTCAATTTATTCATTTTTTTTTCAAATGAAACTCAAAAATTGATTGAATCGAATCTCAGATTGTATCTTTATCTATTCTTCTTTATTTTTTTATTTTTTATTAAGACCAATCTTTTCAAATTTTATATAACATATTTTAATATATGTTAGATATAGAATCTTCAGTTGAATTTCATTATATTGAAACATATGATAAACATATCATAGTGAATAAACTATTTACTATTTTTTTCTTGAAAAAGGGGATTTCAAACTAAAAAGCTATGAATTATATAGTTTAACTTACATATGAAAAGAATATCGAAATTCAAAATTCAGATCTGATATTTTTTGAATTTCGACAGTTTTTTTCTTATGTGAGCCCACTTAGCTCAGAGGTTAGAGCATCGCATTTGTAATGCGATGGTCATCGGTTCAACTCCGATAGCGGGCTTTTTTTCTTTTATATAGATTCTCTATAATTGAAAATTTTTCAGTTTTCAAAAAAAAAAAAAAAGAAACAAAAAATCTACGAATTCAACCTAATCCTATTTTAGTGTGGAGATTATATCATGTGTATATATATTCAATATATAAATGAAATAAAAAAATGATATATGTCTTAATTGATACGATTTTGATTACTAAATCTTTCCTTGAGATAGATAAAATATATGAATGAAAAAAAAACAGAACAGAGATATATCTTAGAATTGAAAGAGTTTTGATTCCTTCATTTGAATTCAATTCGAAAAATGGATGCCTTATAGAATATTCTATTTTAGTTACTTCCAGAATCAAAATGAATATGCAATTAATCGTTGCAGCCATAAATTGGGATCAGCTTTTTTATCTGTCTATTCTGATCTTCCTCTTCCAATGAGTGCAAACCTTTTTTTTCGAAAATAGTTAATTCGTTTAAGTTAATAGGACAGGAAAAACCCATTAATAGGAAAAAAATCCATTAATAGAATCAATTCAAAAAAAAATTCTAACAAGATTCCAACAAAGAAAACGTATTTTGTTTCAATTTCAAAGAAAAAGAGAGAAACTTTTTATGCCAACTATTAAAAAATTTCTTAGAAACATAATTACAGCTACGAATCTTGTTGAAAAAATTTGGCGAAGGTTTTCACTTTTTGTTATTGCTTTATCTTATGGCAAAAGTCTGCGAAAACAAGCCTTGTATATCGGAATACTAAGATTATTTATGTATGAATTATGGTCCTCATTCTAGACCAAATTCTCAGCGAGACTGCCTGAATTCCAGAAAAAGGCTTGATGATTCATTTGAAGATGAATCAGATTGGGATGAAAATCCATCTTAAGATTAATCAGATTCAAATGAAAACATAAATAAACGATGTTCCCAGATTGCTACTGCTTGTAGCAATCCTGATTTTGAGAAGAATCAAATAAAAAAAATCCGCGACCTAATTGGATTCTTTCTTCTCAAGTCAAATATGGTGATCACGAGATTATTTCAGGTCGAGATATTATCAATTTTCTGATTCTAATTGATAACAAACTTGGTCAATTCAATTGATTCTTCCTATACACTAGGAATCCTTTTTTATAGGATACAAAAGGATTTTTTGGTATCCTAAATATAGGATACTTAAATTGTTGAATTGAAAAAAATGGTTCCTTTTTTGATTTTTTGAAGTCAAATTATATCAGAGGAAAAGAAATTATGAATGTTATATCATGTTCCATTAGAACATATAATGTGTTATTTGAGATATCTGCTGTAGAAGTAGGTCAACATCTCTATTGGCAAATAGGAGGTTTACAAATCCATGGCCAAGTACTTATCACTTCTTGGATTGTAATTGCAATCTTGTTAGTGTCAGTCATCATAGCTGTTCGAAATCCACAAACTATTCCGACTGATGGTCAGAATTTCTTTGAATATATTCTTGAATTTATTCGGGACTTAAGCAAAACTCAGATTGGAGATGAATACGGTCCTTGGGTTCCCTTTATAGGAACTATGTTCTTATTTATTTTCGTTTCTAATTGGTCAGGTGCTCTTTTCCCTTGGAAAATCATAGAGTTACCTCATGGGGAGTTAGCCGCCCCCACGAATGATATAAATACAACGGTTGCTTTAGCTTTACTCACGTCAGTGGCATATTTTTATGCGGGTCTTAGCAAAAAAGGATTGAGTTATTTTGAGAAATATATTAAGCCAACTCCAATCCTTTTACCAATTAATATTCTAGAAGATTTCACAAAACCTTTATCTCTAAGTTTTCGACTTTTTGGAAATATATTAGCTGATGAATTGGTAGTTGTTGTTCTTGTTTCTTTAGTCCCTTTAGTAATTCCTATACCTGTCATGTTGCTTGGATTATTTACAAGCGGTATTCAAGCTCTTATTTTTGCAACCTTAGCAGCAGCTTATATAGGAGAATCCATGGAGGATCATCATTGACTAGTTTTCGTTGAAATAATCTTTTTTTTAGCTTATTTCAATTCCTATATGATTCAAGAAAATCTGCTTGCTGATCGAAATTGAGAATATATTATATAGAATAGAAAAATATAGGAAGATAGAGCACGATTTAAACATAGGAGAGAGAAGGAATGGACGATATTATCGAATTCGAATTTATAAAGGTTACGCTAAAAGTATGAAATTCTTAAAAGTCCAATCATTTTTTTTATGTGTTTTGAAGAATTTTTATGGTAAGTCTCAATATGGACTGTTTTTGGAAAAACTGCATCTCTATGCAATATGAGATGTTCACTAGCTAAATAACACTATGAATATCACTAAGTAATATATATATACTTATTATATATACTTCTTAATATATTTATAGTAATATATATATACTTATTATATATACTTCTTAATATATTTATATATTAAATATGCATTTTATTCCTAAAAAATAGATTAGGATATGAAGTAATCTGTTTGTTCTGTGATTTTATATTCAATAAAAAAAAGATGAACTAAAGGATCTCGAAGGAAGAGTAAAAAGAAACAATTAAATGAAAGAGTGGTTAGAAAGATATAGAAAAATTCAAACTTTATTTTATTATATTAATAAAATTCCATCAGAAATAGAAAAGAAAAAGGAAATATCGAAAAAGTTCTGACAATTAAAAAATATTATTTATTTCAATTCGTAATTTTTAGTTATTTCGGCTAATAGATTTACCTATTATAAAATTAGGTAATAATTCTTTGGTTGATTGTATCATTAACCTTTTCTTTTTTTAGTGCGAGGAACTTATTATGAATCCACTGATTTCTGCCGCTTCTGTTATTGCTGCTGGATTGGCTGTGGGGCTTGCTTCTATTGGGCCTGGGATTGGTCAAGGCACTGCTGCAGGTCAAGCTGTAGAAGGTATTGCGAGACAACCAGAAGCAGAGGGTAAAATACGAGGTACTTTATTGCTTAGTCTAGCTTTTATGGAAGCTTTAACAATTTATGGACTGGTTGTGGCATTAGCGCTTTTATTTGCAAATCCTTTTGTTTAATCCTAGCAATAGGAAAAAAAGTCACTTAGATTTATATTATATATTCTTTTTGGTATTTTGAAAACTTTCAACTGTGTTTTTTTTTCTTCGAATTATATCAACAATTTTTTCTTTTATTATATCAAGTTATTTGTATTTGTTGAACCTTTATTCCATAAAGGACTAATTTAAGGATGAGGGATTCCCAGATCGGCTCATCTGTACTTAGCTTAGTATATTAGAAACTTTTTTCCTATTTCTTTCTTTATTTAGGAAAAATCTCAAGGGATGAGAGATACTTCATAATTCAAATGAGTTAAGTTAATCTTAAATAAGATTAAGATATTCCCCCAAAAAAAGAAATTGATCAAAAAAGGATAAGTGAAGTGATAGAAAAAGAACCTTTTTCTTTGTTAGCCCTATCTATAAGAGGAGAACATATGAAAAATGTAACCGATTCTTTCGTTTTCTTAGGTCACTGGTCATTAGCCGGGACTTTCGGGTTTAATACTGATATTTTAGCAACAAATCTAATAAATCTAATTGTAGTGATTGGTATATTGATTTTTTTTGGAAAGGGAGTGTGTGCGAGTTGTTTATTTCGAGAAAAAGTTGGATTCATCCGGCTTCACTTCCTTTTATTTTTGGAAAAGGGTGTATGATCTCGACGAATTACTTCTGAATAAATTCAGAAATCATATGTAAGAACTATAGCATTTCGTTATTTATTGGTGAAATAACTTTGATTCTCTATCAAAACCAATCAAAATAATTTGAGATCTTTAACATGGTTAAAGCTAAACTGCTTGAAGTACAGGCAAAATGGTACTCTTTCTACGACTACATTAGCCACGACTACGTTAGTATCCAAATGGTTTAAAAAAGTATCCAAATGGTTTAAAAATGTATAGTTGAGAATTTTTTTGATATAGAACACTCATATCGATAAAAAAATTTGAACCATTTACTGGAAAGAAAAGAGGTCAACACCTTGTTTTTTATCCAATGCCGAAATGAGGACCTACTGTAATAAAAAAAAAGAGAGATTTTTTGGATTTGAAAAAAAAAAAAGAGAAATTTGAATTTTCAATTTGCTTTTTTTATTTATTTAATGAAATCTTTTTGAATTCAAAAAAATAAAGAACAAGCAACTTTGAATAAAGAAAGAAACAATTTTGCTGATAATTATTTATAGATTTTTCTCTGGTCAGAAGAGTCCTTTTCACTAATATATATTCTTCTATTATGGTCTTTTAGAAGTTCTATTATATGTTTGAATATAAACAGAAAAGAGAGGATAGGCTCATTAGATTCAAAAAAGAATATGGGAATATTCATAAATAATTGAGCGGGAGAGCCAAATGAATCGAAAGATTCATGTTTGGTTTGGGAAGAGATCATGAAAGTTTTGAATTTCATAGTAAGATAATCTACTTTCATTAAATGATTTATTAGATAATCGAAAACAGAGGATTTTAAACACTCTTCGTAATTCAGAAGAATTACGTAAAGCAGCCATTGAGCAGCTCGAAAAAGCTCGAGTTCGTTTCCGGAAAGTGGAACTGGAAGCGAATGAGTATCGGATAAATGAATACTCTGATCTAGAACGACAAAAACAAAATATCGTTAAAAAAGGTTCTAATGATTTGGAACGATTCGAAAATAATAAGAAAGAAACCCTTTGTTTTGAACAAGAAAGAGCAATAAATCAAGTCCGACAACGAATTCTGCAACAAGCCTTCCAAAGAGCTCTGGGAACTCTAAAAAGTTCTTTAAATAGTGAATTACATTCTCGTACGATCCGTGCTAATATTGCCATTCTCGGTACCATAGAAAGGCAGAAATAATATAACTGATTAGTCCTTCAACTTTAACTTTAGTTTCAAACTTAGTTAGGCACTACCTTTTTTTCTTTGCTTTCTAAAAAGAATAAATAAAGACTTATGG